CCTGGATCTTCGAATTGAGAGAGATCAAGAATTATCACTATTTCTTAGATTCATGGATCAAATTCGATTCAGTGGGATCTTTCACTCACATTTTTTTCCACCAAGAACGTTTTATGAAACTCTTTGACCCCCGAATTTTGAGTATCCTACTTTCACGTGATTCACAGGGTGCAACAAGCAATCGATATTTCATGATCAAAGGTGTAGTACTGCTTGTAGTAGTGGTCCTTATATCTCGTATTAACAATCGAAAGATGGTCGAAAGAAAAAATCTCTATTTGATGGGGCTTCTTCCTATACCTATGAATTCCATTGGACCCAGAAATGAGACATTGGAAGAATCTTTTTGGTCTTCCAATAGAAATAGGTTGATTGTTTCGCTCCTGTATCTTCCAAAAGGGAAAAAGATTTCTGAGAGTTGTTTCATGGGTCCGCAAGAGAGTACTTGGGTTCTCCCAATAAAGAAAAAGTGTATCATGCCTGAATCTAACCGGGGTTCGCGGTGGTGGAGGAACCGGATCGGAAAAAAGAGGGATTCTAGTTGTCAGATATCTAATGAAACCATAGCTGGAATTGAGATCTCATTCAAAGAGAAAGATAGCAAATATCTGGAGTTTCATTTTTTATCCTATACGGATGATCCGATCCGCAAGGACCATGATTGGGAATTGTTTGATCGTCTTTCTCCGAGGAAGAAACGAAACATAATCAACTTGAATTCGGGACAGCTATTCGAAATCTTAGGGAAAGACTTGATTTCTTATCTCATGTCTGCTTTTCGTGAAAAAAGACCAATTGAGGGGGAGAGTTTCTTCAAACAACAAGGAGCTGGGGCAACTATGCAATCCAATGATATTGAGCATGTTTCCCATCTCTTCTCGAGAAACAAGTGGGGTATTTCTTTGCAAAATTGTGCTCAATTTCATATGTGGCAATTCCGCCAAGATCTCTTCGTTAGTTGGGGGAAGAATCAGCACGAATCGGATTTTTTGAGGAACGTCTCGAGAGAGAATTGGATTTGGTTAGACAATGTGTGGTTGGTAAACAAGGATCGGTTTTTTAGCAAGGTACGGAATGTATTGTCAAATATTCAATATGATTCCACAAGATCTATTTTCGTTCAAGTAACGGATTCTAGCCAATGGAAAGGATCTTCTTCTGATCAATCCAGAGATCATTTCGATTCCGTTAGAAATGAGGATTCAGAATATCACACATTGATCGATCAAACAGAGATTCAGCAACTAAAAGAGAGATCGATTCTTTGGGATCCTTCCTTTCTTCAAATGGAACGAACAGAGATAGAATCAGATCGATTCCCGAAATGCCTTTTTGGATCTTCCTTCATGTCCTGGCTATTCACGGAACCTGAGAAGCGGATGAATAATCATCTGCTTCCGGAAGAAATCGAAGAATTTCTTGGGAATCCTACAAGATCAATTCGTTCTTTTTTCTCTGACAGATGGTCAGAACTTCATCTGGGTTCGAATCCTACTGAGAGGTCCACTAGAGATCAGAAATTGTTGAAGAAAAAACAAGATGTTTCTTTTGTCCCTTCCAGGCGAGCGGAAAATAAAGAAATGGTTGATATATTCAAGATAATTACGTATTTACAAAATACCGTCTCAATTCATCCTTCGGAACCATATCACATCCCGGATCTGGTTCCAAAGGATGAACCGGATATGGACAGTTCCAATAAGATTTCATTCTTGAACAAAAATCCATTTTTTGATTTCTTTCATCTATTCCATGACCGGAACAAAGGGGGATACGCGTTACGCCACGATTTTTTTGAATCAGAAGAGAGATTCCCAGAAATGGCGGATCTATTCACTCTATCAATAACCGAGCCGGATCTGGTGTATCATAGGGTATTTGCCTTTTCTATTGATTCCTACGGGTTGGATCAAAAAAAATTATTGAATGAGGAGAATGAATCTTTTTCTCGAAGGATCATAAAAAAATCGGTCCGGATCTACTGCGGGAATGATTTGGAAGATCCCAAACTAAAAACAGCGGTATTTGCTAGCAACAACATAATGGAGGCAGTCAATCAATATAGATTGATCCGAAATCTGATTCAAATCCAATATAGCACCTATGGGTACATAAGAAATGTATCGAATCGATTCTTTTTAATGAATAGATCCGATCGTAACTTCGAATATGGAATTCAAAGGGATCAAATAGGAAATGATACTCTGAATCATATAACTATAATGAAATATACGATCAACCAACATTTATCAAATTTGAAAAAGAGTCAGAAGAAATGGTTTGATCCTCTTATTTCTCGAACTGAGAGATCCATGAATCGGGATCCTGATGCATATAGATACAAATGGTCCAATGGGAGCAAGAATTTCCAGGAACATTTGGAACATTTCGTTTCTGAACAGAAGAATCCTTTTCAAGTAGTGCAAGTAGTGTTCGATCGATTACGTATTAATCAATATTCGATTGATTGGTCCGAGGCTATCGACAAAAAAGATTTGTC